GTCTGTCATTATACCTCGAGAAGTAGAAAGAATTACAATCCCCATCCCGCCTAAAATTCTAGGAATTCGTTGATAGTTAGAATAGATTCGTAGACCAGGTCGACTGATCCGTTTTAAATTTAAAACATTTCTATAAGGCCTTTTCCTATTCCTTCTATGTCGTAGGGTTAAAACTAAAAAATATCTGTTGTTTTCTCGATGTTTTCTCACGTTTTCGATAAAACCTTCTCGTAAAAGTATTTTAACAATATTTTCAGTGATATTAGTCGATGTTATTCGAACCACTCTTTTTCTATCCATATCAGCATTTCGTATAGAGGTTATTATGTCAGCAATAGTATCCCTACCCATGATGAATTTAAATTATTGGTGCCTCCAAATTTGGATATAATGAACATGTTTTTCTTGTTTTTTTACTTATTTGTTTATGAATATAAATTATTAAAGGTATATGCGTGAGACATAATCTACTAATTAAAATGAATCTTAATTTTTTTCTTTCAAATAACCTACTATAACCATATCGTAGTCTCGTTTTCTATTTATAATACCTCAGGAGCTAATGAAACTATTTTAGTAAAATTTAACTGTCTCAATTCCCGGGCAATCGCACCAAAAACTCGAGTTCCTTTTGGATTTCCTTCTTGATCAATGACAACTGCAGCATTGTCATCATATCGTATTATCATACCGTTGTCACGTTTGAGTTCTTTACAAGTACGTACAATTACAGCTCTGACCACTTCTGATCTTTCTAGGGGCATATTTGGCACTGCTTCTTTGATCACAGCAACAATAACGTCACCAATATGAGCATATCGACGATTGCTGGCTCCTATGATTCGAATACACATCAATTCTCGAGCCCCGCTGTTATCCGCTACATTCAAATGGGTCTGAGGTTGAATCATATCATTTTTTTAATCTGTTCTTTCAATGCAAAGCAAAGGGCGAAGAAAAAAAAGAAATATTGTTTGTCCAAAAAAAGAAACCTGTGCCTGGGATTTTTTTAAAATCCCCAAGACCTATTTCCTTTGATTCTCCATTTTTATCCCGAAATAATGAATTGAGTTCGTATAGGCATTTTAGACGCTGCTATTGAAATAGCCTTTCTGGCTATATTTTCTGGTACTCCACCCATTTCATAAAGTATTCGACCTGGTTTAACAACAGCGACCCAATATTCAGGGGATCCTTTCCCCGAACCCATACGTGTTTCTGCGGGTCTTACTGTAACCGGTTTATCTGGAAATATACGTACCCATATTTTTCCACCACGACGTGCATTTCGTGTCATTGCTCGTCGACCTGCTTCTATTTGTCTAGATGTGATCCAAGCGGGTTCAAGTGCCTGAAGAGCATATTTACCGAAACAAATATTATTACCTCGATAAGATATTCCCTTCATTCTTCCTCTATGTTGTTTACGGAATCTGGTTCTTTTGGGGTTATAGTTGATGGTTGGTTCTGAATTCCATCTCTACTACAGAACCGGACGTGAGAGTTTCTTCTCATCCAGCTCCTCGCGAATAAAAGGATTCAAAAATCTTTAATTTCAATTAAGATAGAATTTTAATTAAGAGATACATGTATTTAATGAGTAATACCCTGAATCATGGATTTTATCTAATCTATATCAAATATATTAGTAATTTGTATATCTTGTTTGTATAGATAACTAAACATATTAAATAACTATTTCTATTTTTTTTATAGATAATATTGTATTGGTTTTTAGAATCTTATAACGAATCTTTATTTTGTTTTGCCTTTTATCGTATTGGATTGATCCAAATTTAGCAATCCAAGAAAATCAAGTTTTCGCGGGCGAATATTTACTCTTTCAATCTCTATTTCAGTTGTAGGGTTAGCTCATGACTTTTCCGAATAGATGAATTGGTCTCCGGGTCGTTCCGCCATCCCGATCAATGAATCATTAGAATCCGTTTTCAATGGAATCTTTTGGATTCACAGGTTCCATCGTTCCCATCGCTTCTTACTTAATGGTTAGGTCTGAATTCTACAATGGAGCTCATAATTCAATTTGTTCTTAAGTCAATTTTCTCAGTCTTTATTGGCTCGAAGCTCTTTCTTTTTTTTGTTCTATGAGCAGATTCATTTCATTATGGATGAATCAGTATTGATGCTTTATTACATTGCCGTTTATTTTATGAGATGACTCATAGACCTTACATATTGGAATTATATCATTAATATTCTTTTTCTCTCTTTCTCTCACCCTTCCATTTATCCACATCTTTCTTCTATATTTTGCTTCACAACTTAGAATCAGATTGATTTTTCTTTTGTTTATGCAAAAAAATTTCAGTTGCTACAATGATATGACCGATATATCATATCTTGACTGGTTCTTTGGATCCAGATAATGCGAAGTGATGAGTTGGTTATTAGTTCTATAGTTATTAGTTTATACTAAAGTTCAAAAAGGGTTGGTCTTTTTTTTTTAATCCTAACCCTAAAAAAACCAACGAGTCACACA